CAACGGATATTAGAAAAAAGGTTCAAAACTTCATCAGCCACAGGATTGTATCAATTTGCCTAGAAGATATTAAATAAGAAAAATCCAGAATTTCTTCTTTGTGATGATAATGCCAAAAAATCTCAAGTTGGCTCATCTATCTTTCTTTCCCTTATGTTGATCATTAGAGGCCTCTTGACTTTTCTCTTCCCTATTTTTTATTTATTTTATTTATTTTAATTTTGTATTTATTTTACTAGTAAAATAAATACAAAATTATAGTGATTTTCTAATAGAAATTATCTTGTTGCGATCCTATGAATCAGTTCAATTAAAACCTTAGATTCATACTAGAGCCACGATGATTGAGTCTCAAGCTAAACAAAAGGCAAGGGTTCTTTCGAATAAAAACCGCTTGATGATCATTTATTGAATTGGTGTAATGACTCGACAAAATCGAGAGAAAAAAAAAGTTGTCTTTTGGGCAAACAAAATTGGAAAGAAGAAAAGTTCTTTTTTTATTAAGAACTACTTGAATTTTTTTTTTTCAGTCTGGTTACGAGGTCTAAATAGTGAGTATGAATCATAGTTCCATTTTTTTTCTTGATCCACTCTATGTATTTCGTGTTCCAGATACTAGAATAAATAATATCCGACGAATTAGAATCATCTTGATAGAGAGAACAGGCCCTTTCTATGTATTATCAATAGGATCAATTCTAACAAGTCACACACTCATATTCCAGAGATACCAAAACAAAAAAATCCACGGTCGAACTACCAGAATGTCTAGAAATGTGGAGCTTAAAGCAGAAAGACTCTTTTTGGATGGAAAAACTATGAAGTCATAGTTTTAGTTAGTAGAAACCTAATTCATTAAAATTCCGTCCAATAAAACAGAAGAATTATAAATTTCTAAAATGATAGATAGGAATATCGCGAATAAAGCCATTGCAACCCCCATAAAAGGAGTAGTCCCCCAACCCGGAGCGACTTTCCCATATTCTGAATTCAAGGGTTTCAATAAACTACCTGCGCCAGTTCGTTTTGGCCTAGGTCTAGAACTATCTTCAACGGTTTGTGTAGCCATAAATTCTATTTAATCATTGGTGTTGACTTTGTATACTATTCCGTTGTAGTTGTAAATACACGATCTTTATCATAGATCCATTGTAATCTTGAAATTCTATAAAAATGGAAACAGCAACTTTAGTCGCCATCTCCATATCTGGTTTACTTGTAAGCTTTACTGGGTATGCCTTATATACCGCGTTTGGGCAACCCTCTCAACAATTAAGAGATCCATTCGAAGAACATGGGGACTAATTGAAGTAAGAAGTCTCCCAGCCGGGAGACTTCTTACTTCAATTAAATTATTTCATTTTTTAGTCGGAACCTTAGGTGGTTCTCGGAAGAAGATAGCGAAAAAAATTATCCCTAAAGTCGAAACTAAAAGGAACGTATAAACCAATGCTTCCATAGATTCGATCGTGGTTTATTTACAATTATAACTTCCACACCTATTCACTTGTCATTTGGGATCATTTCCCATATAAAAAAAGAGTCAAAGAAAGGACAGGACAGGAGATGTTTCCCATATCAAAAAAGAGAGGCGAAAGATACCATAGCAATGTGGTATCAGATTGTCTGTCTCCTTGTAGTTGGATCCCCAACTTTTTGGAATGTTCCAAATTCCACTTGAGCATCCAAGTCTGGATCAATACCAGCAAAAACATCTCGGAACAAGGTTCGAGCGCCATGCCAAATGTGTCCGAAAAAGAAGAGCAAAGCAAAGGTAGCATGACCAAAAGTGAACCAACCCCTTGGACTGCTGCGAAAAACACCATCTGATTTCAAAGTAGCTCGATCTAATTCAAAAATTTCTCCTAATTGGGCACGCCTCGCATATTTTTTTACAGTAGCAGGATCAGAATAACTTACTCCATTAAGTTCGCCACCATAGAACTCCACCGTTACGCCTACTTGTTCAACGCTATATTTGGATTCTGCTCTTCTAAAAGGAACGTCCGCTCTCACAATTCCCTCTTCATCTACCAAAACTACCGGAAATGTTTCAAAAAAAGTAGGCATACGACGTACAAAAAGCTCGCGCCCTTCTTTATCTCTAAAGACGGGATGTCCTAACCATCCAACAGCTATTCCATCCCCATTGTCCATTGAGCCTGCTCTGAATAATCCCCCTTTTGCCGGATTATTACCAATATAATCATAAAAAGCTAATTTTTCAGGAATTTTAGACCAAGCTTCTGATAAACTAAGATTTTCGGCTAACCCATCGCTAACTCTTCGATATATTTCTTGCTGAAAGTATCCCTGATCCCACTGATAACGAGTAGGTCCAAATAATTCGATTGGGGTAGTTGCCGATCCATACCACATAGTTCCGGCAACTACGAAAGCTGCAAAAAAAACAGCAGCAATACTACTAGAAAGTACAGTTTCAATATTGCCCATACGTAATCCTTTGTATAGACGTTGAGGCGGACGGACACTAAGATGGAATAGGCCCGCTAATATGCCCAGTGTACCCGCAGCAATATGATGCGAAGCTATTCCTCCCGGAACGAAAGGATCAAAACCTTCTGCACCCCACGCAGGATTTACAGCTTGTACTTTTCCTGTTAGTCCATAAGGATCGGACACCCATATCCCAGGACCATACAAACCGGTTACATGAAATGCACCAAAGCCAAAACAAGCCACCCCTGCAAGAAATAAATGAATTCCAAAGATCTTGGGCAAATCTAAAGAAGGTTTTCCCGTCCGCTCATCACAGAATATTTCTAGGTCCCAATATACCCAATGCCAGATAGCTGCCAAGAAACACAAGCCAGAAAACACAATATGCGCACCTGCCACACCTTCATAACTCCAAATACCCGGATTTGTTATAGTTCCTCCTGAAATACTCCAACCACCCCACGAATTGGTTATTCCTAAACGAGTCATGAAGGGGATGACGAACATACCTTGTCTCCACATTGGATCCAGAACAGGATCAGAGGGATCAAAAACCGCTAATTCGTATAAAGCCATCGAGCCAGCCCAACCAGAAACTAGAGCTGTATGCATTATATGCACCGAAAGCAATCGACCCGGATCATTCAATACGACAGTATGAACACGATACCAAGGCAAACCCATGGAAATACCCCTTTAGCAAAGAAAAATAGACACGATGTCGTTTTATTTTATCGCATTGGAAAAGACTATCAATATCCTATGTACCTAACCCTTCTAGGGGATTCTGTGTCAGAAAGCGTGAATATTTATTTCATTCCATTAAAAATAAGAAGCCAATTCTGTTTGTAAGAAGAAAGAGAAGCAGATCTATTCTATACTCGATAAGTGCCAATATGCAATGGGTAGCTTGGGCTGGGCTATTTCGAAAAACGAAGAATAGATCCCTAATCCCTCTTTGTTTATCATTCGAATCACAGATTCCTTTTTCTTTATTCAATCTATCTTACCTTCCTTATATGTATAATTTTTCAATCTATGTATTATTTCAATCTATGTATTAATAGAATCTATAGTATTCTTATAGAATAAGAAAAAAATGAAGATAATAAACTGCGGATTCTTTCTTTCTCTTCCATTCTTAAGTTTCCATATTAAAGTGTAGTTTTCTTACTTAAATCTAATAATATTAATCTAATATGCCCATTGGTGTTCCAAAAGTACCTTACCGGATTCCCGGAGATGAAGAAGCGACTTGGGTTGACTTATACAATGTTATGTATCGAGAAAGGACACTTTTTTTAGGTCAAGAGATTCGTTGCGAGATCACGAATCATATTACAGGTCTCATGGTATATCTCAGTATAGAAGATGGAATTAGCGATATTTTTTTGTTTATAAACTCCCCCGGCGGGTGGCTAATCTCAGGAATGGCGATTTTTGATACGATGCAAACGGTGACACCAGATATATATACAATATGCCTCGGAATAGCCGCGTCCATGGCCTCCTTCATTCTGCTTGGAGGAGAACCTACTAAACGTATAGCATTCCCTCACGCTAGAATTATGCTTCACCAACCGGCTAGTGCTTATTATCGGGCAAGGACACCAGAATTTTTACTAGAAGTGGAAGAGTTACACAAAGTTCGCGAAATGATCACAAGGGTTTATGCACTAAGAACAGGCAAGCCTTTTTGGGTTGTATCCGAAGACATGGAAAGGGATGTTTTTATGTCAGCAGACGAAGCAAAAGCTTATGGACTTGTTGATATTGTAGGGGATGAAATGATTGACGAGCACTGCGATACTGATCCAGTGTGGTTTCCGGAAATGTTTAAGGATTGGTAGTGGCTGAATTTCTTGTAAATTTATTTCAAACCTAAATTCGGGTTTTATGCGATTTTATAGAAAATAGAAATACTTCATGATGATGAATCATCAGGTTAAGATCGATCTAAACCAATCCATTTTTTTCTATATACATACGACATGCCAACAGTTAAACAACTTATTAGAAATGCAAGACAGCCAATACGAAATGCTAGAAAAACGCCCGCGCTTAAGGGATGTCCTCAGCGTCGAGGAACATGTGCTAGGGTGTATGTGCGACTCGTTCAGATCATGAGTTCAAACAAATAAGACAATTTTGGAAATATCCATGATCGGTACCAATGAATAGGATAGAGCTTCTCTCTCCTAGATTTCTACGGTATATGGAATTTATGGTTTCCTTTGGTGCAAATCCAATCATCTAGATTGGAAGAAACAATTCCCCCATTGGTAGCAAATGGTTATCGATTAAGCGGAGGAAATAGTAATAAAAAGAAAAGGCTTATGCTCCTTTATCTTAAAAGAACGGACTAAAGGGTCAGCTACTTAGCCAACTTTCATAATTAAATACCGTCACTGTATGAATAACTCTTATTTATTGTGAAAAGAGCGATTTACTCTATAATGGATAGGTAGAGCCAAAGACTGTGAACTATACAAGTTCACAATACCTTTTGATGAAAGAAAGGGCTCCGGTGTATAGAGAGGGCCTCACCGTTTAAAAGAGAACCATAGAAACGATGGAACCCACTGTTTTTTTAGTATCGTTAGAATTAGTTATTTCTATGCGAAATAACTGAAGGGGATAGAATAAAAAATCGTGGTTGGGAAGGTTATAGTAGCAAAAGCCATTGGAATTAATATTTTATATATCGGAATAATCCGTTTTGTTATTAATGGGAAAAAGAACGGTTAAAAGAAGAGAAATCATTAGTTATTCATTAAGGTTAATTTGATTCAATGACCAGAGTTCCGCGAGGATATATAGCTCGGAGACGACGAACAAAAATGCGTTCATTTGCCTCAAACTTTAGAGGGGCTCATTTAAGACTTAATCGAATGATTACTCAACAAGTAAGAAGAGCTTTTGTTTCTTCTCATCGAGATAGAGGCAGGCAAAAGAGGGATTTTCGTCGTTTGTGGATCACTCGGATAAACGCAGCAACACGGATATATAAAGTATTTGATAGTTATAGTAAATTAATACACAATCTGTACAAAAAGGAATTGATTCTTAATCGTAAAATGCTTGCACAAGTAGCTGTATTAAATCCAAATAATCTTTACACGATTTCCAATAAAATAAAGACCATCAATTAAAGGGAAAAAAAAAGTAATATACAGGAATAATTAAAACCGAATTCCCGGAGAGGGAACTCCGGGAAAATACAATAAATTAAGATTAAGTGGTAGGAATCAACGAGCATGTTGCAATAAATAAAAAACTATTTCTTTTTTCCCATTTTTCTTTCTTTTCTTATAACAAACAAAAGAATCTAAACTGGATTACTTTATTTATATATGAGTCTGATCCTTTCGAATAAAACATCAACAATCGGAACTTAAGCTCCGATTGTTGTTTCTTAAATTCTGGTTGGAGTTTCTTAAATTTCGATTGGAATTGAACTTTTGTGTTAATTGAGGAATATGTCTATTTTTTCTGTGTCTAGGACCAGTAATTATTGAAATTGACTGGGCTTGAAATTGCTTCTCATTTTCATAGTTACGAAATGGTAAGAAAGATAAAATACGAGCCTGTTTTATAGCAAGAGTAATTAATCGTTGTTGTTTCAAGGTTAATCTATTTATTCGTCTGGATAATATTTTTCCTTGTTCACTAATAAATCGATTAATTAAGCTCATGTTTCTATAATCAATTCGATCCCCCCGACCAATTCGGGAACGCCTACGAAAAGGTTGTTTGGATTTACGAAAAGGTTGTTTGAATTTACGAAAAGGTTGCTTGGATTTTTGAAAAGTTTGTTTGGATTTACGAAAAGGTTGCTTAGATTTACGAAAAGGTTGTTTAGATATATACATGATTTATTCCTTATTTAAAAATTTGAAAAAAAAAAATGGATTTCTTTATTTTATTAATTTTGGATCCAGAAGAAGTAGTCTTTCTTTGGTCCATATATTATTTGATTCATATACTATATATAAAAAAACCTCTATACATATGAAATAATATCTCCCTAAAGTGGATTTGTATTTTGTATTCTATCTATGTTCTATATATTAAATAAGAAATTCCTACTCTTTCTATTCTTTAGAAAAATCAAAAACACGATGCTCCTATTTCTTTATTTCATTATGAGTCGTATGCTTGCGGCAATAACGACAAAATTTTCTTAATTCTAATTGTCCGGGTGTATTGTGGCGATTCTTTTGAGTACTATATCTAGAAATCCCCGTCGATTCCTTATTGGTACCCTTTCGAACACAACTGATACATTCCAAAATCACTCTGATTCTAACATCTTTGCCCTTGGCCATGAACCTCCTTTCCTTTTTGGATCGACTTAACTTAATTCTTATACCTGTTCTTTTATTCTTCTATATTGGATCCGAAAAAGAAGAATAAAATCCAATAGAATAAAAAATGGAGAAATAATTAAAGAATACAATCCTTGTCGAATTAGCAAGGATTTTGCTTCGAAATCCTTTCATTTAAGTAGCAAGCCCGGCTCTTTCTATGCTCGAATTTGTGAGGCCTGACTTAGCTATGTTTTCTTCCAAAATGAGATTTACCCAATTTTTGATGACTCTGAGGTTCAACCCAATCCATCTTTTCTTTCTTTTTGCTTCGTATACTAAAAAAGGATTGAAAGAAAATTTTCGTCATGTCACGAAGAATTTTATCTCTCGTATAGGAATAACTAGAATTAAAAAAAAGGGAATGACAAAGCATCTGGGAATAAACGATTAATTTCTATCAATAAACCTGCTAAAGCCCCAAACCATAGAGTACTTAGCACGGGTGCTACAGAGAGATATGTTTTTATATCCCGCATTGAAAATCCTCCTTCCTTATTGGAATACATATATGATCAGATACTCTTGCCCAAGATCGTTTGTATTTATTTAGTTAGGTGAAATTCCTAACTAAAAAAACAAAATCAATATTCTATATCGAAAATCAATATTCTATATATATAGAATGAACCATATAGACGAAATTTTCCTATCCCTAAAAAAGAAAAAGATGACCCCTTCTTCCTATACATTACTAAGGAATAGTAATCTTTCTTTTATAGTTGAAATTCAACTTGATTTTAGATATATACCCTTCCTTGATTATATGAGACCAAAAACAAGAAATGACAAGAAAGTTCTATATAGATAGAGAAATAGAAGAAAATTACGATGTGGAAAACAAGAAAGGAATTGTGTACAATGGCATTGTACAACAATTTGGAAAAGGGATGTAGCGCAGCTTGGTAGCGCGTTTGTTTTGGGTACAAAATGTCACAGGTTCAAATCCTGTCATCCCTACCTATTACTTCTCTCTTCTTTATGGGCAGTAGCGGGGAGATCAATTAAAGTGTATATAACTTGAATTTGTGGATACTATACGTACGTGAGACACATTAGGAGTAGAAAAGGATTTTCTTTTTGAAAGCGCTCTTAGTTCAGTTTGGTAGAACGCGGGTCTCCAAAACCCGATGTCGTAGGTTCAAATCCTACAGAGCGTGATTCCATCTATCTTATGTCGAAACAGAGTAAAAGAACTTAAAAAAAAAAAACAAAGTCGAATTACAACTCCAATTTGACCTCCTCTCTAGTCTGGAGGAGGTCAATCAAAAAATAAATATTACTCAATCAAAGATCCAACTGATCCCCACGCCTGTATTGCAAATACGCAGTCACGAATAATCCCGCTAAAGTAATAGGAATTAGGCCTAAGACGATTCCAAATAGAAAAACTTCAATCATTTCGATTTGTTCGAGGGGATAAAAAAAGAGGTACGATCTATCTCTAAATAATAGTCTAAATTATCCACGAATCTCAATGACCAAAAAAAGAATTGGTAATTAGCGTGGAAAAAGGTCCTATAATATCAGGAATCCAAAAGATAGATTCTTATTTTCTGACTTATTCATTCAATTCAAATAAGACGTATCTTGTTCAAGCCAATAAATAGAGCTGGGGTTATAGTTAAAGCAGCCAGTAGAAAACCGAAATAACTAGTTATAGTAAGCATGAAGGGGTTAAATTCCATTTTTTTTTACTACACTACATATGTTGGTAAAGCACTTACCTAAGTTATGGAAAATTCCTAATTCATCGGTTATTTTAGATAATACTAAAAAACAAGATAGAGCGAGATACAGAAGTGTAAAAGAAAATCGATTCATCAGATGGGACATGAGTCCCTAATTCCAAATCAAGAGATTTTTTGTGGAATCTGTCAGTTAAGTAAAGTAATAATATTAAGAACTAGATCATCTAAACCCATTGAAAAATGAAATCAGATTTTTGGGGAATTTTGGAATAAAAGATAAATAAAGAATAGAATTTGAAAAAAGTTCTTTCTATTTCAGATTATTTCTTTTTCAATAGGATTTAATCCTCTTTTTAGAGCAAATGGTCGTCGCCTATTCCTTCTTATTTTAACTCATTGTATTCCATATGGAATAAGAGGAGAAGAAAACCATTCCACGACTCCCGAGGGCCCCCCTGAAAAAGGGAAAAATTGACTTTATTTTTATTTATTCATTTTTCGAACCCCAACCGAAGTTGATTCGAAGACGAGTTACTTCAATTATCTTTTTTTTTTTCTTTTAAGTTCTATCTTCTGTCTTTCCCTATTTCATCTCGTAAAGTTACATGCTTGCAGTTTGGTTAAGAAAGTTAGACCTAATCCAACAAACAAGATAGGATTGATTATGAATCTTGATTCTTCAAAGAATGTATTCCGTTTCTTTCATAACGGATTATCTACTATTCGATTTTCTATTTTTTAGATAGTATTTTATACTAACCAATTTAATTGAAAAGTTGGATTCGAATAAAACTTTTCACTAAAAAGGGATAGATTTCGCATATACTTATCCTTATATTGCGTCAATATGAGAATATCCTTCCTAAATTCTTTATCCAAACCCATTGATCATTAACTTAGGTTTTCCCAAGATCCTGGTCACTATTCCAAATTAAATTATTCTACTATTCCGAAGACAATGAAAATAAGTAGGACCCAAAAAATTGGGGTTTCTATTGATGCCTTGAATAAAATGTAGTTTCCCTATAGACAAAGAGCAAAGAAGACAAAGAACAAAGAAGAAAAAAAGGGAATTCTGTTTCGGGACCAAGCCAAACAGGATTGCTGTGCCATAGGAAGGATAGCTATACTAATTCGGTATACTCAAAATACACCTTTGGTACAAAATTGACAATCTCACAAGGATGAAATATCAGTAATTTTCTATTTACTGGTTGATCCCATCTTTTACGGAATCAATTCCTTTTTTGAATGTACAAAAATTTAGGGAGCTCTGCATGTCTGGAAGCACGGGAGAACGTTCTTTTGCTGATATTATTACCAGTATTCGATACTGGGTTATTCATAGCATTACTATACCTTCCCTATTCATTGCGGGTTGGTTATTTGTCAGTACGGGTTTAGCTTATGACGTGTTTGGAAGTCCTCGGCCAAACGAATATTTTACGGAAAGTCGACAAGGAATTCCATTAATAACCGACC